GGTCTGATCATAGAAAAGATTCTCTTCAAACGAACCGGCCTATCTTCTGTATGGGGCTTACGCGGTGGTTGGAACAAAGACACATTTTTTTGTTGTGAATTCAAATGTGGCAGATAGATAAGGACATATATCTGCAAGGCCCGATCAATAGTTCAAGTCACACACTCCCATAATCCATTTTATCTTCGGAAAATTCACTTCAACTATGAGTGTCAAAAAAATAATACATTTTTGTAGAGTTGAAGAGAAATATCCCAATACATGTCTTATTTTTTTTTTCAATAATCCATATTTGTAGCAATGAAATACTAGTGTTCCTACCCCAAGTGATAGATGATTGATTACACGATGGTATATATTCTTTATAAAGGACCAGAAATACCTTGCTTACGTATCATTGGGAAGTGCATTAACATAAATACGGCGGTAAGAAGAGGTAATACAAAAGTGTGTAAACTATAAAAACGAGTCAAAGTGGATTGTCCTACACTAGCACTTCCGCGTAATAACTCTACCAGAGGCGAGCCTATTACAGGAATAGCGTCTGGTACGCCTGTTACAATTTTTACTGCCCAATAACCAATTTGGTCCCGAGGTAAGGAATAACCAGTTACACCAAAAGATGCGGTCAATACACCCAAAACCACACCTGTAACCCAAGTCAATTCACGAGGTTTTTTAAAGCCGCCGGTGAGATACACGCGAAATACGTGCAGGATCATCATTAGGACCATCATACTTGCCGACCATCGATGAACTGATCGGATTAACCAACCAAAATTAGCTTCAGTCATTATATATTGAACAGAAGCAAAGGCCTCCGTAACGGTCGGACGATAATAAAAAGTCATAGCAAACCCGGTAGCTACTTGTACTAAAAAACAAGTAAGCGTAATTCCCCCTAGACAATAAAATATGTTGACGTGAGGAGGAACATATTTACTAGTTATATCATCGGCAATTGCCTGAATCTCAAGACGTTCTTCGAACCAATCATAGATTTTATTGAGATAGGTAAATCAAGGGGACCCCCCCGGAGAACCGTATATGAAAATTTCATCTCGTACGGCTCAAACAGAAACACCCAAATACTAGTTCTAACGGATGTGTGTAATATAAAGTTTGAAATTTATTAATTCTATGATTTATGATTCCATTTTTTTTTGAAGATACTAAAGAATAAAAATCCGAAAGCTCTTCTTTGTGGTTATAATGCCAAAAAATCAAGTCGGCTCATTCGTCTATATATTGATCGTTATAGGCCTCTTGAATCTTCTATTTACCTATTTTCTTTGGTGTTATTTATGTGTAATGCGGCTTTACTGCTGTTTTCTTTATTATTGATAGGAATTCTCTTGTTAAGACCCTATGAATTGATTAAAACCTCAGATTCATACTAAAACCACGATGATTCAATAAAACCCTTTCAAACTAAGTCTAAGTCCCAAAATTCCCTGAGTAAGAACCATTGGATCATCACTTATTCAATGAATAGATATAATGACTAAAAATCCAAACCAAAGAAACCTTTGTTTTGTCCTTTGATCAAAATAAGCATAAACGAAAGTTTGAAAGAATAAAAATATTTCTATTTATAACTTCTAACTCTTTGAAAAAATTTTTTGAAGTCCGGACACGAGGTCTGACTATTAAGTATGAATCATAGTTCTAATAGTAATCTATTTCATATATTCCGTGCTCCAGATACTAGAATGAATATCCGACGAAGTAAAACCATCTCTATCAAGATGACAGACCCATTCTCTGTACTATCCATAGGATCATTTATACCAAGTCACACACTCATATTCCGGAAATACAGAAACAAAGAAATTCCACGGTCAAACTACCAAAATAGAATGGGATAAAAATCAGAAACCTAAACGCTTCACTTTGTATTGAAAAAGCCAGTTAATGGTTCTTGTGAATCTAATTCATTGAAATTCCATCCAGTAAAATGGAAGAATTATAAATCTCCAAAATAATAGATAGGAATATCGCGAATAGAGCCATTGCGAGACCCATCAAAGGAGTAGTTCCCCACCCAGGAGCTACTTTACCATATTCTGAATTCAATGGTTTCAATAAACTCCCCGCATTAGTTCGTTTTGGGCGGCCAGATCTAGAACTACCTTCAACGGTTTGTGTAGCCATAATATTTTATATTCAGTAAGATCTGTTGACTTTGTATACCATTCCGTTGTAAATAAATGATCTTATCATAGATCCATTGTGGTCTTAAAACTTTATAATGTCTTAAAACTATATAATCATGGAAACAGCAACCCTAGTTGCCATCTTTTTATCTGGTTTACTTGTAAGTTTTACTGGGTACGCCTTATATACTGCTTTTGGGCAACCCTCTCAACAACTAAGAGATCCATTCGAGGAACACGGGGACTAGTTGAAGTACGGATCCTCCCAATATTGGGAGGATCCGTACTTCAATTGAGATAATGACAAATCATTTCACCTTTTTAGTTGGAACTTTAGGCGGGTCTCGAAAAAAGATAGCGAAAAAAATTATTCCTAGAGTTGAGACTAAAAGGAATGTATAAACCAATGCTTCCATAGATTCGATCGTGGTTTACAATTATAGCTTCCATACCTGTTTATTTGGGATCGTCTCCCGGATAAATAAAGAACAAGAGTCAAAGAAAAGGCAGTGATTCAAATCAAGATTTATCTGGTACCCCATCTAAAAATCACAAAAAGAAAATAAAAATGAAAAGTAACAAGTAACAAAGCATATTGTATCAGACTACTTGTCTTCTTGTAGTTGGATCTCCAAGTTTTTGGAATGCTCCAAATTCCACTTGAGCATCTAAATCTGGATCAATACCAGCAAAAACATCTCGAAACAAGGTTCTAGCACCATGCCAAATGTGTCCGAAGAAGAAGAGCAAAGCAAACGAAGCATGTCCAAAAGTAAACCAACCCCGTGGACTGCTACGAAAAACACCATCGGATTTCAAAGTAGCACGATCTAATTCAAAAATCTCACCCAATTGAGCACGTCTAGCATATTTTTTCACAGTAGCGGGATCGCTATAACTGACTCCGTTGAGTTCGCCGCCATAGAACTCGACAGTTACACCTACTTGTTCGACACTATATTTTGATTCCGCCCTTCTAAAAGGAACATCGGCTCTAACAATTCCGTCTCCGTCTACCAAAACAACCGGAAATGTTTCAAAAAAAGTAGGCATACGACGTACAAAAAGTTCGCGCCCCTCTTTATCTCTAAAGATAGGATGTCCTAACCACCCAACAGCTATTCCATCCCCGTTGTCCATTGAGCCCGCTCTGAATAACCCCCCCTTTGCCGGATTATTGCCGATGTAATCATAAAAAGCTAGTTTTTCGGGAATTTTAGACCAAGCTTCAGATAAACTTTGATTTTCAGCCAACCCAGCACCAATTCTTCGATATATTTCTTGTTGGAAGTATCCTTGATCCCATTGATAACGAGTGGGACCAAATAATTCAATCGGGGTAGTTGCTGAACCATACCACATAGTTCCAGCAACTACAAAAGCGGCAAAAAAGACAGCAGCAATACTACTGGAAAGGACGGTTTCAATATTTCCCATACGTAATCCTTTGTATAGGCGTTGAGGTGGACGTACACTAAGATGGAATAGACCCGCCAATATGCCCAAGGTCCCTGCTGCAATATGATGAGAGGCTATTCCTCCCGGAACAAAAGGATCAAAACCCTCCACACCCCACGCTGGATTTACGGATTGTACCCTTCCAGTTAGTCCATAAGGATCGGACACCCATATTCCAGGACCATACAATCCTGTTACATGAAATGCACCAAAACCAAAGCAAGCCACCCCTGATAGAAATAAATGAATTCCAAAGATCTTAGGCAAATCCAAAGAGGGTTTTCCTGTACGTTCATCAGTAAATATTTCTAGATCCCAATACACCCAATGCCAGATAGCTGCCAAAAAGCACAAGCCCGAAAACACAATATGTGCCCCGGCCACACCTTCGTAACTCCAAATACCCGGATTCGTTACAGTACCCCCTGTGATACTCCAACCGCCCCATGAATTGGTTATTCCTAAACGAGTCATGAAGGGTATAACGAACATACCCTGTCTCCACATTGGATCAAGAACAGGATCAGAAGGATCAAAAACTGCTAATTCGTATAGAGCCATCGAACCGGCCCAACCAGCAACCAGAGCTGTATGCATTATATGGACAGAAATCAAACGACCGGGATCATTCAATACGACGGTATGAACACGATACCAAGGCAAACCCATGGAAATACCCCTTTATCAATGAAAAATAGACACAATGTAACTTTATTGCATTGGAAAAAACTATGCTGTGGACCCTCTTTTTAGTGGATTATCTTGGGGAAAGAATTAATATTTGTTTGATTTGTTTGATTCTTTTCAATTACTTTTAGTAATAATGAAACTATTTTGTTCGTAGGAACAAAAAGAAGCAGATCTATTCTACACCCGATAAGTACCAATACGCAATGGTAGTGGAGTTGATACCATTTTCTATGAGTGAATGCATATATATATTTGTTCATCATTCAAAGGACTTATTTGTAATAATTTTCCTTTATTCATTTTGTCTTCTTTATCTTTTTTTATAAACTTAGTCAATCTATGGATAAAATATGATAAAGGCCAATATTAGTAGGACACTAAATCCATTGTTACGCTTTCACATCAAAGTGAGATATAGTACTTAATTTTTCTTTTATTTAATGCCTATTGGTGTTCCAAGAGTACCTTTTCGAAGTCCTGGAGAGGAAGATGCATTGTGGATTGACGTATAGTGCGACTTGTCAGATATATTGGGTCATATGGTATTTCCCCATTCTCTTCCCCGATCGAGATATCCTCCCCTTCGCCCAAGAAAGATTGATTGAATTATCAAAAATTTGGAGCGTGAAGTTCAATTAGATCCATTTTTTCGGGAGGGTATACAGATTAATATTATCAATTAGAATAATTTATGGTTATCTTGGTTAGGCCAATAAAATGAAGTATCCAGGCTCCGTTTAGAAAAAAACCGGTAAAAAATCTATTTATGATTACTATTTCTATCATATTCTATTTCTTTATATATTTATAATAGAAGTGATCTCAAACAGTTAATCAATCGAGTAATATGATGAATGCATTGAATATCTGTTGTAAGACATGAAATAAATTGTAAAAAGGAAGTCGTAGCAAAAGGACGTGGTATTGGGGCATTTGTCATATATGTGCAAATCCAAATCGGGCGGATCTTTACTCGGAGTAGAGCATAAACCTAAAAAAATTGAAGAAGCCCATTCAGGAACAAGAAAATTACATCGCGATTGAGATTGTATCTCGATGAAACAATACATCAATGAAAAGTTAGTTAGATAAATTTAGTAATTTTTTTTTATAGATAAACAAAACAGGCCAAAACCCATCTTTTTTGAAAAATGAAAGAAAAGCCCCTTTTTATACCTGGTATGAAAAAATAAATAAAATAAAATAAAAGAAAGCGCTAGAATCTACATCTACACATTGATTCTTTTTTTTTTTTTCGTTATTTTTGTTGAACCGTATGCATCAAAAGGTGCATGTACGGTTTCTAAGGGATACAACTTTATCCCAATCAACCGACTTTATCGAGAAAGATTACTTTTTTTAGGCCAAGGGGTTGATAGCGAGATCTCGAATCAACTTATTGGTCTTATGGTATATCTCAGTATAGAGGATGATACCAAAGATCTATATTTGTTTATAAATTCTCCTGGCGGATGGGTAATACCCGGAGTAGCTATTTATGATACTATGCAATTTGTGCGACCAGATATACAGACAATATGCATGGGATTAGCCGCTTCAATGGGATCTTTTATTCTGGTCGGAGGAGAAATTACCAAACGTCTAGCATTCCCTCACGCTTGGCGCCAATGAGTTTTTTATTTGATTTGAGAGAAAAAAGAAGACTATGCCTTCGCGCTATATGAAATATGAATATTAAGTAATAATAGCATGGCACTTCGAATTCGATATGATAAATTTTTTTAACCCTTAAATTATGTATCGAAAGAGTAGTATGAGATAAAAGGTATTTCCGATTTTATCTAATCTATCGGGAGGCCTATTTCAGCGTCACAAACTTTTTTGTTTTCACGCCGGGAGGCTCTTAACAATATTTAGGTTATGAAAGAATATGAAAATAAAAAAAATCTTGTTTTTTTATTTGAAAAAAAAAAAAAAAGAAACTTTGGGATTGCTAAATAACAGACGAAATAAATATATAAAGCAACGGAGCCATCATAGTATTTTTGAACTACTCCAAAAACAAAAAGAAGGGTGGTTATTGGACCATTTACCAACCCGAGTCTGATAGACCCTATATTTAATTTATTTGATATTTAAGTAAGGTAAAAACGAATTCCATTATAGAGCCGTATGCAATGCGTAAAAGATGCCTGTACGGTTGTTCAATTATATATTTTATTATTCTTTATCTCTTCACCTTATCATCATGCGAGATAGAATAAACATTTATTATGTTATATCATCAGGGTAATGATCCATCAACCTGCTAGTTCTTTTTATGAGGCACAGACGGGAGAATTTATCTTGGAAGCGGAAGAACTTTTGAAGCTGCGCGAAACCGTCACAAGGGTTTATGTACAAAGGACAGGCAAACCCTTATGGGTTGTATCCGAAGATATGGAAAGAGATGTTTTTATGTCAGCAACAGAAGCCCAAGCTCATGGAATTGTTGATCTTGTAGCGACTGAATAAAAAAGAAAAAATAACAAAAATTTCAGACGAATTGATGATTTGAGATTTTATCTTCTTACCGGATTTAATATTCTATTCATTAATCTATTAATATAGAAATAAAATAATTCATAATCATCCGGTTAAGATCGATCTAAACCAGCCCATTATGTATATGATTCAATATGCCAACTATTAAACAACTTATTAGAAACACAAGACAGCCAATCAGAAATGTCACGAAATCCCCCGCTCTTGGGGGATGTCCTCAGCGACGAGGAACATGTACTAGGGTGTATGTGCGACTCGTTCAGATCATGGGCTAGGACAAAAGAAAGAAAACAATTGATCCAGTATCAACGATCAGTACCAGTGAATAGACTAGAATGGAAGAACTCCATTCAATATCTAAAAATAAAAAAGATCTATCCTTCTATTGTGGTATCAAATGTATGGTTTCCGTTGGTGCAAATCCAATCAACTCCGTTTTAAATTTAAGATGAGAAAGAATTCTCCATTGATAGCAAATGATATCCATTAAGCAGGGGAAATACTATTTTAAAAAGCAGAAAAATTATGCCTTACTCTTGCAAGAACGGACTAACAGGGTCAGCTACTCAGCTAATCTTCATAATTAAATACCGTTACTGTATAAGTAGATCTCATTGTGAAAGACCTCGTACTGGATAATTATGGGTAGAGCCAAAGAGTGTGAACTGTACAAGTTAACAATAACATTGATTAAATGAAAGAAGGGCTCCGGTGTATAGAGAGGACCTCACCGTTTAAGAAGTAACCATAGAAACGATGGAACCCACTATATCCATTTATATTTACTACTTTTATGTTTTATGTGTTTTTGATACCTAATATCAATACAATTTTTTTCTAGGCATTTCACCTAGAAAAAAAAAAAAAAAAAAAAATCGTGGTCGGGAAGGTTATAGTAGCAAAAGCCATTGGAATTTAAATTTTATACATTGGAAGAATCCGTTTTGTTATTAATAGACTAGGATACGGGAAGGGAATAACTGAAAGAAAGGAAATCAATTAGTTATTCATCAAAGTTTCATTTATTCAATGACCAGAATTAAACGAGGGTATATAGCTCGAAGACGTAGAACAAAAATTCGTTTATTTGCATCAACCTTTCGAGGGGCTCATTCAAGACTTACTCGTACTATTACTCAACAGAAAATAAGAGCTTTGGTTTCGGCTCATCGGGATAGAGGTAGACAAAAGAGAGATTTTCGTCGGTTGTGGATCACTCGGATAAATGCAGTAATTCGCGAGAATAAAGTATACTTCAGTTATAGTAAATTTATACACAATCTGTACAAGAGACAGTTACTTCTTAATCGTAAAATACTTGCACAAATAGCTATATTAAATAAGAGTTGTCTTTATATGATTTCCAATGAGATCATAAAATAAAGAGATTGGAAGGAATCCGTTGGAATAGTTTAAATGGAGTTCCCTGGAGAATGAACTCTGGGAAGGTAGAGTAGAAATTAGTATGATAAAATATGATAAAGTCATCAAAATGAAGAAAGACGTTAAATAAAAAATATTTATTCCTCTTCTCCCATTTTTTTTCTTACGACAGGACATTTCGATTTTACGATTTTTCGAACAAAAAAAAAAACGTCAATCCGCATTTGAGTTTGGATTGGAATTTTATTTTGATTCAATTCAATTGAAGAGTCAACCTATTTTTTTTCTGGTTCTAAGACCAGCAGCTCTAGCGGTTGACTCGCTTCTTTCAAATTGTTTCTCATTATTAAGAAAAGGTAACGGAGATAAAATACGAGCTTGTTTTATAGCAATAGTAATTAATCGTTGTTGTTTTAAGGTCAATCTATTCACCCGTCTAGATAATATTTTTCCTTGTTCGCTAATAAATCGACTAATTAAACTCATGTTTCTATAATCAATTCGATCCCCCGATTGGATCGGAGGCAAACGCCTACGAAAAGATCGCTTAGATTTAAGAAAGATTCGCTTGGATTTATCCATGGTTTGTTTATTCCTTATCCTGAAAATCCCAATCCTATTTCTTAATTCTACATCATCTTTGATCCGATCGAAATAGGATTTGGTTTGTTTATATTTATTTGTTTATATTTAAATAAATTAAAAAATAAATTCAAATAAATTATATATATATATTGTTATATATAATATGTAATTTTTCATCTTCCTTGGAAGACTGACACACGAGCGATCGGTTCGATCTATTTCTTTATCTCCCCATGAATCGTATGTTTGTAACAACAGGGACAGAATTTTCTCAATTCCAATCGACTAGGCGTATTGTGTCGATTCTTTTGAGTAATATATCTGGAAATGCCCATTGATTCCTTATTAACACGATTTCGAACACAACTGGTACATTCCAAAATAACCGTTACTCGGACATCTTTACCCTTAGCCATGAACCTCCTTTGGTTTTTGATTCACTCAATTCTTTAATTTTCCGACCCGAAGCAAGGAAGAAGAAAGGACACAAAAATAGAAGCAGGTAACTCGAAATCAAATTATGAAAGAAATATTTTGTTGCAATCAATATAGTAATAAATAATAAGTAATATAATGATTTCTAACTATATTTATAATTTTTAATTGCCGTACAGTATTTCATTTTCAGTTAAGTATCTTGTATGATATTGTTGCCCCAACCACCGCATTTCCATTCTATTATTAATTTAATTTGAGCCTGAGCCCGAGTTCATAGTTTCACTGAGGGTGAAACCGCTTTTTCTTTGTTTTTTTTTTTTTTTAGAAAGAATAAGTAAAAAAAGAAAAAAAGAAAAAACAAAGAAAAAAAGAAGGGAGGGGTAGGGATTAGTTACAGATATTTGATTGTATCTCTAATCTTCTTCCCCTTCCCATATCAATAGCTAGAATGAAAAAAAGGGGAATATCAACGCATCCGGAAAAAAACGATTGATCTCTATCAATAAACCTGCTAAAGACCCGAACCATAGAGTACTTACTACCGGTGCCACGGAGAGATATGTTTTTAGATCTCGCATTTTAAAAACTCCTCTTTCTGTATTCGTTATTGTAATTTTATTGTAATTTGTAATACATAATGGTAATACATATATGACCGGATGTGTATATGTAGTTAATGACTTACCACTTGTACGCGGAGTTCCTAATTCAAATTGAAATGTACAAAATAGATATTTATTAAAAGAAAAAAATACGTCCATTTCCGCCTTAAATTCCTAAAAAAT